CAAATTAAAAATTACATTAGTGTAATAAACACATTTTAGTTAAAACTTATTACTTGAGTTTAGCCCTGTTTCCGGGGGTTTACAGGGTGTTAGGAATCTCAGGGTTTAGGGGGTAGGGGGTTTAAACGGATAAAAACCACCAGACCGGGCATCCTAATATTAGGGGGGTGCTCTGAGTAGGATAAGTATATTTATGTTCTTGAAATCAGTTATGTAATTATTTCTAAAAGAATGTCTTTTTAGCCTGCATAACCTTGTGTTCAGCTGCAAAGTGATGTACCACCTTCAAACTTTCAGCCTTTTCTTACACTCTGAAATGTCTGTTGAAAGGAAAAAAATAAAAGGGAACCCCCCACCCCCTGGAATGAAGGCTCGGCTTGCTGGGTAATGAACCTAATGGTTAACACTATTAACTTATGCCAGCGTTAATGAAAGTGTGAGGAATATAATCAAGTCATGGCCCTGAAGTAGGAACCAAATGCCAGGAATAATTCACTAAGTGAGACCCTCACAGTTATTGTCCCTCATTATCAATAACCGTATGCATTACCTAACTCTTGTTGGTAGGTTCTTATTGTGCAGTTTATTTGTTATCAAATATAATGTTGAATCAAGACGCATATATGTAATATCAGCATATATGTAATATCAGCATATATGTAATATCAGCATATATGTAATATCAGCATATATGTAATATCAGCATATATGTAATATCAGCATATATGTAATATCAGCATATATGTAATATCAGCATATATGTAATATCAGCATATATGTAATATCAGCATATATGTAATATCAGCATATATGTAATATCAGCATATATGTAATATCAGCATATATGTAATATCAGCATATATGTAATATCAGCATATATGTAATATCAGCATATATGTAATATCAGCATATATGTAATATCAGCATATATGTAATATCAGCATATATGTAATATCAGCATATATGTAATATCAGCATATATGTAATATCAGAGAGTAGTTTAGTTTAGAATCCTAGCTTTGGGAGTTAGAGGTGGGAGTTAAAATCTCCTCTCTTTGAAGTACAAGGGGGGATTTCAACCTCCGACATCCGACTTACAAGATCGGCGTTCTAGGCTTCTGAACTACTTGTACACCGTCATTCGAGGATTTTGTTTTCTGCTCATCCTGCTGCTGGTATTAAAAATAAGAAGAGCGAGAAGTATAGGACGGATGCAATTTGGCCAATAATAATAAATGGGTGTTCTACAGGTATACCTCCGATTCAGGTGAGGATAATTACATCAGCAATTAAAGTTCAGAAAAGGAACTGGCTAAGGGGGCGGAAGGTTAGGGCTCGTTGTTTGGAGGTGTGAAGTAATGGAACTAGTATCAAGACTAGAATTGAGGCTAGTAGTGCCAGGACTCCTCCCAGTTTGTTTGGAATTGACCGTAGGATGGCGTAAGCGAATAAGAAGTATCATTCAGGCTTAATGTGAGGAGGCGTGACGAGGGGGTTGGCAGGGGTGAAATTGTCTGGGTCTCCTAATAGGTTGGGGGAGAATAGTGCTAGGGATGTAAGTGCAATAAGTAAGGCTGCAAACCCTAGTAGGTCTTTGTAAGAAAAGTATGGGTGGAAGGAGATTTTATCTGCGTCGGAGTTAAGTCCGAGGGGGTTGTTTGAGCCTGTTTCGTGAAGGAACAGGAGGTGGAGTACAGTGGCGGCTGCAATGACAAAGGGGAATAAGAAGTGGAATGCAAAGAAACGGGTGAGGGTGGCGTTATCTACGGAGAAGCCTCCTCAGATTCATTGGACCAGAGTATTACCAATATAGGGGACGGCAGATAGAAGATTGGTAATGACAGTGGCACCTCAAAAAGACATTTGTCCTCAGGGGAGGACATAGCCAACGAAAGCTGTTATTATTACTAGGAGGAGAAGAACAACTCCGATGTTTCAGGTTTCTTTGTAAAGGTAAGAGCCGTAGTAAAGTCCTCGTCCAATGTGGGCATAAATGCAAATGAAAAAGAAAGAGGCCCCATTGGCATGTATATTGCGGATAAGTCAGCCGTAGTTTACATCTCGGCAGATATGGGCAACAGACGAAAAGGCTGTGGCAATATCTGATGTGTAGTGTATGGCTAGAAATAGGCCTGTGAGAATTTGAGCAATAAGGCAGAGTCCGAGTAGCGAGCCAAAATTTCATCAGACTGAAATGTTGGAGGGGGCTGGGAGGTCAACCAGTGCGTCATTTGCGATTTTTAGGAGGGGATGTGTTTTACGTAGGCTAGCCATTGATAGGGTTTTTGTAGTTGGAATAACAACGGTGGTTTTTCAAGCCATTGGTCCTGGTTAGAGTCCTGGCAGAAATTATGTGTTTTGCTGTTATTTGTTTTTTAATTTGTTGAATCGTTGGAGCGATTGCGGTTGCTTCTAATCCGTCCCCTTTTTTCGGTGCGCTTGGGTTAGTGATGGTAGCGGGGGTTGGGCGTGGGGTTCTTGTGGAATATGGAAGTCCTTTCTTGGCTTTGATTCTTTTTTTAATTTATCTAGGTGGTATATTGGTCGTATTTGCATACTCCGCAGCTTTAGCTGCGGAGCCCTATCCTGAGTCTTGGATGAACCCGGCGGTTGTAGTTTACATGTGTTGTTACGCAACCGCTGTAATGGTGGCGGGTAGTGTATATTGACATGGCTGGGCCGGGGCTCTCTCTGGGTCAGCTGATGAATGAGGACCCTTTAATATTTTTCGTTCTGATAGTGGGGGAGTAGCGGTAATGTATTCAGAAGGGGGGTGGATGTTAGTTGTTGGGGCGGGAGTTCTCCTTTTGACTTTATTTGTGGTGTTGGAGTTAACTCGAGGGTTAAGTCGAGGTACTCTTCGGGCTGTCTAAATAAAGAAGATTAGTAAGGCGAATATAAGGGTAATGAGGAAGAAGATAAGATAAGTTTTTACTAGACCTCGTTGAGTATTGCTTGTCGAGGTGATAAGAGGGGTGTTAAGTTTGGCTGCGGCTTTGGGGCCTGATTTTTCTAACCAAGTTTGGTCTACTATTTGGCTGGCAATGGATTGACCTATTCCCAGGCTTATTGCAGGGGGGAATCGGTGTATAATTATTGGAAAAAAGCCAAGTATACTGGAGAAGCGGAAAGTGGGGAGGTAAGGGGCGGGTTTGAATTGTTTACTTGTTAATGATGCGAGTTCTAGGGCAATTAATAAGCCTAAGATAGTTACGGTTAAAGCGGTTAGTTTAAGTATGAGGGGTATTGATATTACTGGCGTTTTTAGTGGGAGTAGGTTGGAGGTAATTAGGAGGCCGGCTACAATGCTTCCTCAAGCTAGTCGTTTAAGGGGGTTGATAACTGCGGGGTTGTTTTCGTTGATAGGGGAGAGTGCATTAAATCGGGGGCGTCCTATTGAGACGAAGAAAATGATGCGTAGGCTGTAGATAGCCGTGAAAGAGGTGGCTAGGAGGGTCAAGGTAAGGGCTCAGGCGTTTAGGTGGGATGTGTTGAGGGCTTCAATAATAGCATCTTTAGAGAAAAATCCTGCTAGGAAAGGGGTGCCTGTGAGGGCTAGGCTTCCAATGGTAAGGCAAGAAGAGGTAAAGGGGGTAAGATGGTGTATGCCGCCTATTTTTCGGATGTCTTGTTCGTCATTGAGGCTGTGGATAATGGAGCCGGAACATAGGAAAAGTATTGCTTTAAAGAAAGCGTGGGTGCAGATGTGAAGAAATGCCAGCTGGGGCTGGTTCAATCCAATTGTTACTATTATTAGGCCTAGTTGACTTGATGTTGAGAATGCAACAATTTTTTTAATGTCGTTCTGGGTTAAGGCGCATGTGGCTGTGAACAGTGTGGTTAGGGCTCCGAGACATAGGCAGGTGGTGAGGGCGGTAGGGTTGTTTTCTAAAAGGGGGCTCATGCGTACTAAGAGGAAGATACCTGCAACGACTATGGTGCTGGAGTGAAGTAGGGCAGATACCGGTGTGGGCCCTTCTATAGCAGAGGGAAGTCATGGATGTGACCCGAATTGAGCGGACTTACCTGTGGCGGCTACGATTAGGCCCAGGAGTGGGTAGGTGAGGTCAAAGTCTTTAGCAGTTGCAAAGATTTGTTGTAGTTCTCATGAGTTAAGGTGGGACACTATTCATGCTATTGCAAAGATTAAACCAATGTCCCCTACTCGGTTGTAGATAACTGCTTGTAGGGCAGCGGTGTTAGCATCTGCTCGGCCGTGTCATCAGCCAATGAGAAGGAAAGACATAATTCCTACGCCTTCTCATCCGATGAAGAGTTGGAACAGGTTGTTTGCCGTGACTAAAATAATTATTGCGATTAGGAAAATTAGGAGATACTTAAAGAATCGGTTTATGTTAGGGTCGGCATGTATGTATCAGGATGCAAATTCTAGGATTGATCATGTGACATATAGGGCAACGGGTGTGAATATGATGGAGTAGTGGTCAAATTTCAAGCTGATGGTAATGTCAAAGGTTGATGTACTTATTCAGTTTCATGAGGTGATAACGGTTTCTGCCCCTTGGCAGAGAAATAGGAAGAGAGGGAGGAGGCTAACAAAGAAGGCTAGTTTTACTGCTGTTTTTACGTGCGTAAGGGCTCAGGCTTCTTTTTGAGGAAGGGGGCTAAGAGTTGTTAGGACAGGAAAGATGCAGGAGGGAAAAAATAATGATAGGCTTGAAGTTATTATAATGGAAGAGGGGTGCATAGCTACTACTTGGATTTGCACCAAGAGTTTTTGGTTCCTAAGACCAATGGATGAACTATTATCCTTTGGGAGCTATGTTTTAAGGATAGCCCCGGAGTTCAACCGAGGTAAATGAAATTTAGCAGGATTCATCTGTTAGGCAAACCTTCCTCGGTGGATAAGGGGGTTTCAACCCCTATTTTTAGAATCACAATCTAATGTTTTTGTTGAAACTATATCTACAGCCGGCTCAACCTCAAATTAGTTCGGGTTTAAGAGTGAGGAGAAGTAGTGGCAAAAGGTGGAGGGTTATAAGTAGATGTTCTCGTGAGTGAGAGGGGTCGAGACCAATGATGTGTGAGGGGAGGGGCCCTCGTTGAGTTATTAGGAACATGTAGAGGGAGTAGCTTGCAGTAATAAGGGTACCTCCTCCGGTTAGGGCAATTGTTCATCAAGATCAATTAAATAAGGAGGCGATAATTATTAGTTCGCCTATAAGGTTAGGAAGTGGGGGGAGTGCGAGGTTAGCAAGGCTAGCAATGAATCATCAGGCTGTTATCAGGGGAAGTACGATTTGTAGGCCGCGCGCTAGAAGTATGGTTCGGCTGTGTGTTCGTTCGTAGTTTGTATTGGCTAAACAGAATAGAGCAGAAGAAGTTAACCCGTGGGCGATTATAAGGATTAAGGCTCCTGTGAATCCTCAGGGGGTTTGGATTAAGATTCCTCCTACCACTAAGCCTATGTGGCTTACTGAGGAGTAAGCAATTAGAGATTTTAGGTCAGTCTGGCGAAGGCAGATTGAGCCTGTTATGATAACCCCTCATAATGCGAAGATGAGGAAAGGGTAGCTTAGGTCTTTGGTGAGGGGGTCTAGTATAACAATTATTCGCATTATTCCATAACCTCCTAGTTTTAAGAGGACTGCGGCAAGCACTATTGAGCCTGCAACGGGGCCTCCAACGTGTGCTTTGGGGAGTCAGAGGTGTACACCATACAGTGGCATTTTAACAAGAAATGCTAGTAGGCAGCCCGCTCATCATAGTTTGTCGGTGTAGGATGAGAGATGGAGGGGGTGGGAGAATGGTAGGGTGAACAAGGAGAGTGTCCCGGTGTAATTTTGTAGGAGCAGAAGGGCAACAAGTAAGGGGAGAGAGCCTGCTAGGGTGTAGAATAAGAAGTAAACCCCTGCGTTAAGGCGTTCTGTTTGGTTTCCTCACCGGGTAATGAGGATTAGGGTTGGGATAAGGGTTGCTTCAAATATAATGTAAAATATGATTACCTCGGTTGCGCCAAAGGCTAAAATGAGGAAGATTTGGAGAGATGTTAGTAATGAAATATATATGCGTTGGCGGTTAATGGGTTCTGTTGCTGTGTGGTTTTGGCTTGCTAGGATTATTAGGGGGAGGAGTCAGCATGTGAGGACTAATAGAGGTGTAGATAAGGGGTCTGTGGCTATAAATAGGTTTAGGGTAGACCAGCCTGTCTCTATAGCGTGTTTTAGTCATGAGAGGCTGATTAATGCAATTAGTATGCTGTGGGCAAGGGTTGTGGGCCAGAGTCATTTGGCGGGGGTTAGTCAGGCAGTTGGGATAAGCATTAGGGTGGGGATGAGGATTTTTAGCACTGTAGTACGTTAAGGTTTTGAAGGTGGTCGGTTCCGTGAGTGCGGGCTGTTGCTACTAGTAGGGCTAGGCCTGCGCTTGCTTCGCAAGCTGAGAAGGCCAGTAGTAGTATGGGGGCTGCACAGAGGCTTGTGGAGTTTAATTGGACAGTTCAGAGGGAGAGGGCAATAAATAGGGAGAGCATTATGCCTTCTAGACAGAGGAGGGCGGAGAGAAGGTGGGTTCGATGGAATGCCAGGCCTGTTAGGCCCAAGATAAAAGCGGAGGAAAAAGCAAAGTGCACAGGGGTCATTAGGTGGTTATGGAATTTAACCATAAGTGTTTGAGCCGAAATCAAGTGTTTTTATTAAACTAACCACTTATTCGGCTCAATCTAATCCTCCTTGAAGTCATTCGTAGATGAGACCTAGGGTGAGGAGGGCTAGGACGATGGAGGCTCATAAAAAGGTGAGTGTGGGGGTTGTTAGCTGGTCTCCTCAAGGGAGAGGTAGTAAGAGGGCAATCTCTAAATCAAATAGAAGGAACAAGATAGCGACGAGGAAGAATCGTAAGGAGAATGGCAGTCGGGCTGTTCCTAAGGGGTCAAAGCCGCATTCGTAGGGGGACAGTTTTTCATGGTCTGGGTTTATCAGAGGGAGTCAAAAGGATAGGATGGCTAGAGCAATCGACAGGGCGAGAGCAATGGAGATGACAGTTGAAACTAAATTCATTATCTTTCCTTGGATTTTAACCAAGACCGGGTGATTGGAAGTCACTTATACTTCTTTTAATACTAGAAAGATTAGGAACCTCATCAGTAGATAGAGATATACAAGAAAAGTCAGACAACGTCTACAAAGTGTCAGTATCAAGCGGCTGCCTCGAATCCGAAATGATGTTCAGATGTAAAGTGGTATTGGATTTGTCGAAGTAAGCATACGGCTAGGAAAGAGGAGCCGACGATAACGTGTAGGCCGTGGAAGCCAGTAGCTACGAAAAAGGTTGAGCCATAAACGCCATCTGCAATTGTGAAGGGAGCTTCGTAGTATTCTATGGCTTGTAGGAATGTAAAGTAGAAGCCTAGTAGGATTGTTAATGTAAGTGATTGAATAGCTTGTTTTCGTTCTCCTTCTATAATGCTGTGGTGGGCTCAGGTTACTGTTACTCCTGATGCGAGGAGAACGGCTGTGTTGAGTAGGGGGACTTCAAAGGGGTCAAGGGTAGAAATGCCTGTGGGGGGTCAGCAGCCTCCTAACTCAGGGGTAGGGGCAAGGCTTGAGTGGTAAAAGGCCCAGAAGAAGCCTAGAAAGAAGAAGACTTCTGATGTAATAAAAAGAATTATACCATATCGAAGTCCTTTTTGTACGGGGGGTGTATGGTGGCCTTGAAATGTACCCTCTCGGACAATGTCTCGTCATCACTGATATATTGTCAAGAGGAGTAGAATTGTACCTAAAACAATGAGTGTTGTGGAGTGGAAGTGGAATCAAATTGCAAGTCCTGATGTCATCAGTAGGGCGGCAATTGCCCCTGTCAGGGGCCAGGGGCTGGGGTCAACTATGTGGTATGCATGTGCTTGATGTGCCATTAAATGTTTTCTTGTAAGTAGAGCGTTAGTAGTAGTACAAACACATAGGCTTGAATTATTGCTACGGCAATTTCTAGCAGTGTTAAAAGAACTAGGACTGTTGCTGTAAGAATAGCTACGGTTGGTATGAGTGGTAGGAGTACAAATACAGCTGTGGAGATTAATTGAATGAGCAGGTGGCCTGCTGTTAGGTTAGCAGTTAGTCGTACACCTAAGGCCAGGGGGCGGATAAATAGGCTGATTGTTTCGATGACAATGAGTATAGGGATTAGGAGATTAGGGGTGCCTTCTGGTAGAAGGTGACCTAGTGCGTGATTTGGTTGGTTTCGTATTCCAATGATAACAGTAGCTAATCAGAGGGGGACTGCAAATCCTAAGTTAAGAGATAGTTGGGCGGTTGGGGTGAAAGTATAGGGCAGGAGTCCGAGCATGTTTAGCGAGATTAAAAAGAGTATTAAGGAGGCCAGGAGAGTGGCTCACTTGTGGCCAGCCACGTTTAGGGGTAGAAGTAGTTGGTGAGTGAAGCGATTGATGAACGCGTTTTGTAGTGTAAGCAGTCGGTTGTTTAGTCACCGGGTTGAGGTTGTAGGGTATAAGATGGAAGGAAAGGTTAATGCTAGTGCGATTAAGGGGATCCCTAAGTATGTTGTGCTTATAAACTGGTCAAAAAAACTTACACTCATGGTCAATTTCAAGAGGTTTTCTCTAGCTTTTGAGGCTTGAGGGGGGTAGGGTCGTAAGGGAATGTGTGGGCCGTTACTTTTTTAGGAAAGAAGATTAAGAAAACTACTCAGGCAAAGAGTAGTGTGCCGAATCAGGGTAGTGGGAGGAGTTGGGGCATGTCGCTGAGGGTGGGCGGTAGTCACCAATCTCTAGCTTAAAAGGCTAGTGCTATTCCTTGCTTAGCTTCTTAGCGAGGCGTCTTGAAGTATAAAGGAGGATCAGTTTTCAAAGTGTTCTAGGGGAACAACTTCCACTACGATTGGCATAAAGCTATGGTTTGCACCGCAGATTTCTGAACATTGTCCGTAGAATACACCTGGTCGAGATGTGACGAAGGCTGTTTGGTTTAGACGGCCTGGGACGGCGTCTATTTTGATTCCTAGGGCTGGTACTGCTCATGAGTGAAGTACATCTTCAGCAGAGACTAGTACTCGAACTGGGGAGTCTAAGGGAACGACCATTCGGTGATCGGCTTCTAGTAAGCGGAATTGGCCTGGGGTTAGGTCTTGTGTGGGGATTATGTATGAGTCAAACCCAAGGTCTTCGTAGTCGGTGTATTCGTAGCTTCAGTACCATTGGTGTCCTATGGCTTTAATTGTAATGTGGGGGTCGTTAATTTCATCTATTAGGTAAAGGATGCGAAGGGAGGGGAGTGCAATCAGGATGAGGACTACTGCTGGAAGAATTGTTCAGATAATTTCAATTTCTTGGGAGTCTAAAATATATTTATTAGTTAGCTTAGTGGAAACTATGGCTACAATAATATAAAGAACTAGTGTGCTGATAAGAAAAACGATTATTAAGGCGTGATCATGGAAGTGTAGAAGTTCTTCTATCACTGGTGAAGCTGCATCTTGTAAACCTAGTTGTGTGGGATGTGCCATTGACGGTTTAAGACACGTGGGGTTTAAACCCACGAATACGCCTTGACAAGGCGGTGTAATAATCGGTTTTACTAGTGTCTTATAAAGAAAGTGACAGAACGGTTATGTGGTTGGCTTGAAACCATCATACGGGGGTTCAATTCCTCCCTTTCTCGTTTAGTGTGGTCGAATTTGAACAAATGCGGGCTCCTCGAATGTGTGATATGGGGGAGGGCAGCCGTGGAGTCATTCTACGTTGGTTGTGGTCAGTTCTACTGCAAGGACTTCACGTTTAGAAGCAAATGCTTCTCAAATGATAAAAAGGAATATAATTACGGCTACGAGTGAGATTATAGAGCCGATAGAAGAGATGGTATTTCACAGGGTGTAGGCGTCTGGGTAGTCTGAGTATCGACGAGGCATTCCGGCCAGCCCTAGGAAGTGTTGTGGGAAGAAGGTAAGGTTTACACCTACGAACATAATGCCAAAGTGGATTTTTGTTCAAGTGCTGTGGAGGGTGTAGCCTGTGAATAGCGGAAATCAGTGTACGAAGGCAGCTACGATGGCGAATACGGCTCCTATTGAGAGTACATAGTGGAAGTGGGCGACTACGTAGTATGTGTCGTGTAGGACAATATCAAGTGAAGAATTAGCTAGGACAATTCCTGTTAAACCTCCTACTGTAAAGAGGAAAATAAAGCCAAGTGCTCATAGAAGGGGGGCTTCTCATTTAATGGATCCTCCGTGGAGTGTGGCTAATCAGCTGAAGACTTTGACGCCAGTGGGGATTGCGATGATCATAGTGGCTGATGTAAAGTAAGCGCGTGTGTCTACGTCCATTCCAACTGTAAATATGTGGTGGGCCCATACGATGAAACCTAGAAGGCCGATTGCCATCATGGCTCAAACCATTCCTATATAGCCGAAAGGTTCTTTTTTCCCAGAGTAGTATGCAACGATATGGGAAATCATTCCGAAGCCAGGGAGAATTAAAATGTAGACTTCTGGGTGGCCGAAGAATCAGAATAAGTGTTGGTAAAGAATCGGGTCTCCTCCTCCGGCAGGGTCGAAGAAAGTGGTGTTAAGGTTACGATCTGTAAGTAACATTGTAATGCCGGCGGCAAGAACAGGAAGAGAGAGGAGCAGAAGTACTGCTGTGATTAAGACCGCTCACACAAATAAAGGTGTTTGGTATTGAGAGATGGCAGGGGGCTTCATGTTAATGATGGTTGTAATAAAGTTAATTGCACCTAGAATTGATGAGATTCCTGCTAAATGTAATGAGAAGATGGTTAAGTCTACGGATGCACCTGCATGGGCTAGGTTTCCCGCTAAGGGCGGGTAGACCGTTCAGCCAGTACCGGCACCAGCTTCTACCCCAGAAGAGGCAAGAAGGAGCAGGAAAGATGGGGGAAGAAGTCAGAAGCTTATATTATTCATTCGAGGGAATGCTATGTCTGGGGCACCAATTATAAGTGGGATAAGTCAGTTTCCAAAGCCACCAATCATAATTGGTATTACTATAAAAAAGATTATTACAAAAGCGTGTGCTGTAACAATTACATTATAGATCTGGTCGTCGCCTAGTAGAGCCCCTGGTTGGCTTAGCTCAGCTCGAATTAGCAGGCTGAGGGCTGTTCCTACTATACCGGCTCAGGCACCAAATACAAGATAAAGGGTGCCAATGTCTTTGTGATTAGTCGAGAAAAATCAACGTGTAATGGCCACAGGTAGGATGGCTGAATGTTTAAGCGGTGGATTGTAGCCCCATAAACAGAGGTTTAATCCCTCTTCTTACCAAGTCCCGAGGTGTTTAACATAGTAGATTGCAAATCTAAAGAAGCAAGCTGAACGTTTGCCGGGGCTTTCCCCGCCTGTTAGTCGACTAACGGGCGGGGAAAGTTAGATGGATGCTCGCTGGTTTGAGCGCTTAGCTGTTAACTAAGAGTTTACAGGATCGAAGCCTGCCTATCTAGAAGGCTTTAGCTTAATTAAAGTGTCTGTTTTGCATATAGAAGATGTGGGTTAGTGTCCTGCAAGTCTTATCAGGGGCTGGGAGATTTTCACTCCCGCTTAGGGCTTTGAAGGCCCTTGGTCTGATACTATCCTAAACCCCTATAGGTTGAATAGTGCCGCTATAGTAGGGGTAAGTGGGAGTAGGCAGATTGTTGCTGTGGTTAAGGTAGCAAGGGGGAGTGTTAGTTGTAGGGATGGGAGGCGTCAGGGGGTTGTACCTGTTACGTTATTAGGGGATATGGTGAGTGTTATAGCGTATGTTAATCGTAAGTAGAAATATAGGCTGAGTAGGGCGGTTAGTGCGGTTAGTGTGGCGATGGGTGCTAGTTCCTGTTTGGTAAGTTCTTGAAGAATAAGTCATTTTGGTATAAAGCCTGTTAGTGGTGGAAGGCCCCCTAGTGATAGTAAAATTAAGGGGGTGAGGGTTGTTAGTGCAGGGGCTTTTGTTCAAGAGGTGGCGAGTATGTTGATGCTTGTTGATTTGTTTAGTTTGAACACAAGGAATGTTGAGGATGTTATGATCAAGTATGTAATTAAGGTTAGGAGGGCTAAGGAGGGTGAGAACTGGAGGATTAAAATTATTCAGCCTAAGTGGGCTGTGGAGGAGTATGCTAGGATTTTTCGGAGTTGTGTTTGATTTAGCCCCCCTCAGCCACCGACAAGGGTAGAGGTAATGCCCAGTATAATTAAGATTTGGGGGTTGGTGGGTTGAATTTGAAGAAATAGGGCGAAGGGTGCTAGTTTTTGCCAGGTTGATAAAATGAGGCCTGTGGTTAAGTCTAACCCTTGAAGTACTTCGGGCAGTCATGTGTGCAAGGGGGCAAGGCCAACTTTCAGGGAGAGGGCAAGAATCACCATAGTAATTGCGAGGGGGTGGGATATTTGTAGGATGTCCCATTGGCCTGTTAGTCATGCATTGGTCGTGCTGGCAAATAAGAGGGTAGCCGCTCCTGTTGCTTGGGTGAGGAAATATTTTATGGTGGCCTCAACTGCTCGGGGGTGGTGTTGTTGGGCTATGAGGGGGAGGATGGCTAGAGTATTAATTTCTAAGCCTATTCAGGCAAATAGTCAGTGAGAGCTTGTGAGTGTAATGGTGGTTCCTAGTCCAAGGCTAAATAGTAAAGTAGCTAAGATATATGGATTCATTAGCAAAGGCAGGATTTTAACCTGCATGTTTGGGGTATGGGCCCAAAAGCTTAAATTAGCTGACCTTACTTAGGAAGTGGTGTAACGGAAGCACTAAGAGTTTTGATCTCTTTAGTTAGGGTTCGAATCCCTTCTTTCTAAGAAACTAAGGGGATTCGAACCCCCATGGTTCACTCTATCAAAGTGGCCCTTTACTTCAGGCATAGTTTCGGGATTAGATTTGAGGGGGGAGTCCAGCAAATGCGATAGGGAGCGCAAGGTGTCAAATGACTAGAGCTAGTGTAAGGGGAAGAAAGTTTTTTCAGATTAAATGCATTAATTGGTCGTATCGGAAGCGGGGGTAGGAGGCTCGAACTCATAGGAAGAGTAGGGAAAGGAGTGCTGCTTTTGTTATTAAATTAACAGCTGTTAGTTCTGGGGTGGTGGGGATGTGGGAGGCTCCTAGGAAAAGAGTGGCAGAGAGGGTGTTTATAAGGAGGATGTTTGCGTATTCTGCCAGGAAAAATAGAGCGAAAGGGCCCCCTGCGTACTCTACATTGAAGCCTGAAACTAGCTCTGACTCACCTTCGGTTAAGTCGAAAGGTGCTCGGTTAGTTTCGGCTAATGTGGAGATGTACCATATTGCGGCTAGAGGTCAGGCTGGTAGTAGAAGTCAGACGGTTTCTTGGGCTGTATTGAAGGTTTGTAGGGTGAAGCCTCCTGTGAAAATGATTGCATTTAAAAGAATTAATCCTAGGCTGACCTCGTAGGAAATAGTTTGTGCTACGGCTCGTAGTGCCCCGATGAGGGCATATTTTGAATTTGATGCTCATCCTGAGCCTAGGATGGAGTATACTGCTAGGCTGGAGAGTGCTAGGATAAAAAGAATTCCTAGGTTTAGGTCTAGGATGGGGTATGGTATGGGAAGGGGGGCTCATAGGGTAAGGGCAAGAGTAAGGGCCAATATCGGGGCGAGGAGGAATAAAATGGGGGAGGCGGTTGAGGGGCGGACGGGTTCTTTAGTAAATAATTTTACCCCGTCGGCGATTGGTTGTAGGAGGCCGTAGGGTCCAACGATGTTAGGGCCTTTTCGAAATTGTATGTATCCGAGGACTTTTCGTTCTATTAATGTAAGGAAGGCAACGGCCAGGAGAACTGGGATGATGTAAGCTAAGGGGTTGATGATATGGGTAAAAAGTGTTGAGATCATAGTTGAAGAGAGGATTTGAACCTCTGTACAAAGGGCTTAGGCCTTTTGCAGTACGACCGGGCTCTGCCACACCAACATGTCGTTCTCTCAGACAAGGAGGGACGACGCCCCCTTGCCTGATTGAGTTGCTTTCATCAGGTGGGGGTGAGGCATGTCTCAGACATGGGCCCCCTCTTTTCGGTCCTTTCGTACTAGAAAAGATCGTTACATAGATAGAAACCGACCTGGATTACTCCGGTCTGAACTCAGATCACGTAGGACTTTAATCGTTGAACAAACGAACCCTTAATAGCGGCTGCACCATAGGATGTCCTGATCCAACATCGAGGTCGTAAACCTCCTCGTCGATATGGGCTCTAAAAGGAGATTGCGCTGTTATCCCTAGGGTAACTCGGTTCATTGATCGGCATTGCCGGATCTTACTGGTCAGAAGTTCTGTTAATTAGAGCTGTCACTCTTGGTTGTGAATGTAGTACATTCAGTCCTTGCGGGGGTTTTATATTTCTCCGCGGTCGCCCCAACCAAAGACATTAGGGCAGGGATCAGTTTATTCGTGCCCTATGTTCAGGGTATTAATGCTGATCTGCTTTAGTGTCTAAAGCTCCATAGGGTCTTCTCGTCTTATGTATCTATCCCCGCTTCTGCACGGGGAGATCAATTTCATTGACTTGAAAGAGGAGACAGTCAAGCCCTCGTTATGCCATTCATACAGGTCCCTATTTAAAAGACAAGTGATTGCGCTACCTTCGCACGGTCAAAATACCGCGGCCGTTAAGCATATAGTCACAGGGCAGGCGGGACCTCTTATACTTTCGGTTTAGCAAGAGGCGATGTTTTTGGTAAACAGGCGAGGCTGAGTGTGTTTGCCGAGTTCCTTCTCTTTCTTTTAGTCTTTCCCTGGGAGCATACCTGTGTAGGGGTAACGGTTGTCTGTTTGGGTGTTTTTCTGGTTGTTTTGTCTGTAGTTCAGTTCCCTCTATTGTTTGGGTCCGTTAGGGTTCGGTGGGTTGTCCGTTTCCGATTTACACATATGCAGGGAGAGGGCCGTTAGGCCCTCTTATTATCTGATTTTAGCAGGATCGCTCCCATGCAAGCATGGGACGGCCCAGTAGGATAAGGGGAGTAAGACGGGGTGGTCGGAACTTAGGGCTTATAGTGGTATGTGTTTGAGCTTTAACGCTTTTTAGTGGGATGGCTGCTTTCAGGCCCACCCTAATTTATGGCCTTAGTTAACTATGATCTTTATCCTCCTATAAAAGTTGTATCTTGTTTCTAAGGGGCTGTACCCCCTTAGACTAACTCTCCTGGTTTCTTATTTTATCTGTTGATACAGAAGGGGTTGGAGAAAAAAGAAGCCGGGAGGCTGAACTTCTATCCAGTTATTGGGCAACCAGCTATTACTAAGTTCGGTAGGTTTATCACCTCTACTCGAAGGTCTTCCCACTCTTTTGCCACAGAGACGGGTTGGCCCTATTAATTAGGTTGCCCTGGAGTAGCTCACAAAGTTTCGGGTTGTCAAACTAAAGTGCTCTTTGCTTGGGTTGCACTGGCTAAATCATGATGCAAAAGGTACGAGTTAGGATCTCTGCTTTTTTAGGCTTCACTTGTTTATTTCATTTAGTTTTTCAGCATTCCCTTGCGGTACTTTCTCTATCGCTCCGTTGTTCCTTTTCTGTCGCCCATACTGAGGGGGAAAAATGGTTTGTTTGTGGGGACGTAGTGTCTTTGGGTTTAATTATTGTGTTTTGTTGTTTTTGACTGGTCGGGCTAGCGGGTCGGTATCAAGGCAACTCGAGTTGAACGAGTATTTCCTGCGTGTAAAGAAGGTGTTCTGCTTTAAACTATGCCCCGGTTTTGCCAAGTGCACCTTCCGGTACACTTACCATGTTACGACTTGCCTCCCCTTTGCTGATAAAAGGTTTTAAGTTAAGTTGTGAAAATACGCTCGGGGAGAGTGACGGGCGGTGTGTGCGCGCTTCAGGGCCGGTTTCAGCAGAACGCTCTATTTTCTGCTTACTGCTAAATCCTCCTTCTGGATACACGTTTCAGTAATATTATCCGTAATTCGCTGTAACAGGGAATGTAGCCCATTTCTTCCCTTTCCATACGCTACACCTCGACCTGACGTTTTGGGCTGTGCCAATTGTGCTTACTAAGGGGCCTTCATAGGGTAAGCTGACGACGGCGGTATATAGGCGGGGAGAACAAGGAAAGGTGAGGTTGAACGGGGGTTATCGGTTTTAGAACAGGCTCCTCTAGGTGGGTCTAAAGCACCGCCAAGTCCTTTGGGTTTTAAGCTGCTGCTCGTAGTACCCGGGCGGATAGTGGTTGTATAAGACTATCAATGTTTAGGGCAAAGCATAGTGGGGTATCTAATCCCAGTTTGTGCCTTGGCTTTCGTGGGTTCAGGTAAAATAAAGCCACCTTCGTGGATGTGCTTCTTACTTTCGGGAGCGTATAACAGCCTAGTAAGCGTTCGGCTTTAGTGTTTATTACTCCTTAACCACGCTTTACGCCGGAGCTTGTCAACTTGGGCCTCTCGTATAACCGCGGTAGCTGGCACGAGTTTTACCGGCCCTCTTAACCATAACTAAGTCAAGTTTACACTTATTGGCTTAATGTCTATCACTGCTGGGTTCCCTTGAGGGTGTGGCTAAGCAAGGTGTTGTGGGCTATAAGGGTATGTGCCTGATACCGGCTCCTTGTTCCCGGACGGGGAACTGTAGGGCATTCTCACGGGGGTGCGGATACTTGCATGTGTAAATTTGGTTAAAGCTGACAGGAAAGTCAGGACCAAGCCTTTGTGTTCTCGAGACATTTCTAGGGCCTATTTTAACATCTTCAATGTTATGCTTTGTTTTAAGCTACGACAA